AAAAAATTTTTAAAAAGATAAAAGAAAATAAGGATTTGTTAGAATATTCTAACTCTAACAAAAACGACATTCAAGATGATGATATTACGTTATTTTTAAATAAATAGAATTCATCTTGGATTCCATTTCGAAAAAGACATACACAAATTTAGAAGAAATCAGATGAAATTTAATACCATGATTAATAGAATTAATCATTAACTACATCTATATCGTAATACAAACTTTTTTAGTCCTTTTATTCGCGAGGAGCTGGATGAGAAGAAACTCTCACGTTCAGTTCTGTAGTAGAGATGGAATTTCTAATTTAGAAAAAACCCATCAACTATAACCCAAAAAGAACCAGATTTCGTAAACAACATCGAGGAAGACTAAAAGGAATATCTTCTCGTGGGAATCGTATTTGTTTTGGCAGATATGCTCTTCAAACACTTGAACCCGCTTGGATCACATCTAGACAAATAGAAGCAGGGCGACGAGCAATGACACGAAATGTACGACGCGGTGGAAAAATTTGGGTACGTATATTTCCAGATAAACCAGTTACAGTAAGACCTGCGGAAACGCGTATGGGTTCTGGGAAAGGATCCCCCGAGTATTGGGTAGCTGTGGTTAAACCAGGTAAAATCCTTTATGAAATGGGTGGTGTACCCGAAAATATAGCCAGAAAAGCTATTTCAATAGCGGCATCAAAAATGCCTATAAAAACCCAATTCATTATTTCTGAATAGGAGTATAGAATGAAAAAGCTAAATAACATTTAAGGATAAAAAGATTATAAGTTTTCTTTTTTTTTGACAAACAATATTTTTTTACTTCGTCCTTTGCATTAAAAGAAGAGATACAAAAAAAATGATATGATTCAACCACAAACCTATTTGAATGTAGCAGACAACAGCGGGGCTCGAGAATTGATGTGTATTCGAATAATAGGAGCTAGTAATCGCCGATATGCTCATATTGGTGACGTTATTGTTGCTGTAATCAAAGAAGCAATACCAAATACTCCTCTAGAAAGATCAGAAGTGATTAGAGCTGTAATTGTACGTACTTGTAAAGAACTCAAACGTAACAATGGGACGATAATACGATATGATGACAATGCCGCAGTTGTCATTGATCAAGAAGGAAATCCAAAAGGAACTCGAGTTTTTGGGGCGATCCCACGGGAATTGAGACAATTAAACTTTACTAAAATAGTTTCATTAGCTCCTGAGGTATTATAAGATCTAAATATCAATAGTTTAGTATAGGATTAAAAAACTGGTATTGAAATAAAATTAATTAATCGATTGTGTATCACGCATATACCCTTAATAATAAAATATTAAGAATTTAATTCATATATTAATATATAATTCGTCTATATCTATATATAAATAAAAGAAAAAGAACATGTTGATTATATCAAAATTATAGAACAAGAAGGAATTTTAACTTATCATGGGTAAAGACACTATTGCTGATATAATAACCTCTATACGAAATGCTGACATGAATAGAAAAGGTACGGTTCGGATAGGATCGACTAACATCACCGAAAGCATAGTTAAAATCCTTTTACGAGAGGGTTTTATCGAAAACGTGAGGAAACATCGCGAAAGCAACCAATATTTTTTGATTTTAACCCTAAGACACAGACGAAATAAGAAAGAATCTTATAAAACGATTTTAAATTTAAAGAGAATAAGTCGACCGGGTCTACGAATCTATTCTAACTCTCAACGAATTCCACGAATTTTAGGCGGAATAGGGATTGTAATCCTTTCGACTTCTCAAGGTATAATGACAGACCGAGAAGCTCGACTAAAAAGAATCGGCGGAGAAATTTTGTGTTATATATGGTAATCCTTCTAATATAAAAATTAGATATCTGGAATTTACGATTTGTGAAAAAAAGGGGGGGGGGGGTTGCGTAATAAAAACCCTGTTCAAAAAAGTTTCGGATGTTTTACTTCGAATGAAATTAAAGAAAAAATGAATTAATGAAAGTTTTCTTTCTGAATAACTTCAGAACGGCATGTTTCGATTTTGTTTAGATACTAAAGATTTTTTTTCATGCTTCTGAAAGGATTCGACATATTTTAGGTATACCTATAGGATAAAAATAGGATAAAAAAGTAAAATTTTGAGTAAGTTCTTAGATATAAATAAATTAATCAGGGGACAGCCATTTTCTAGACTCCATAACAAGGATTCAAATGAGTAAGTGGTTTTTTTTAATTTCAACCATTCCTTTCACGAAGATACAATTCAAGATTCAAAAATATCAAGAAACCTTTTTTTCGTCCACCAATAAATATATTCACAGAATTAAGGAATAACAACTATGAAAATAAGGGCTTCCGTTCGTAAAATTTGTGAAAAGTGTCGACTAATCCGCAGGAGGGGACGAATTATAGTAATTTGTTCCAACCCGAGGCATAAACAAAGACAAGGATAATCTTACTAAACGAACTCACGTAAAGGAAACGGCACGTCCAAAGAGCTGGAAAAAAAA